ATAGAATGACTTACTAGATGTAATCACAAAGAAATTGGTCTACTTTATCTAGTCCTAGCCCTATCAATAGGAGTACTAGGATCCGCACTTAGCTTGCTCATACGATGAACACTTAGTATCTCTGGAGGCACCTGATGAAACTCAGTCTCTAACTTCTCTAATTTCTATAATTCCATTGTAACAATACACGCATTTATTATAATTTTCTTCATAGTTATACCTATTTTAATTGGGAGATTTGGAAACATTTTACTACCCTTACTTCTGGGGGCACAAGACATGTGCTTCCCCCGTTTAAACAACTTTAGCTTTTGATTGCTCCCCTTTAGGGGAGCATTAATGTTAGGATCCCTTCTAGTAGGAAGAGGAGCAGGAACAGGATGAACTATTTATCCTCCTTTAAGAGGATTCTCAGGGCACTCTTCCATCAGAGTAGACATAGTAATCTTCAGATTCCACTTAGCTGGGGTAAGCTCCATTGCGGGTTCAGTAAACTTTTTATGCCCAATCAACAACTTAAAAGCCCCTTCAATTAATTGAATAAACATGCCGCTTTTCTTAGTTAGTGTTTGAGTAACAACCTTTTTACTAGTACTTAGTCTTCCTGTACTAGCGGGGGGGATTACGATACTACTATTTGATCGAAACTTTAATACGGCTTTCTTTGACCCTGTAGGGGGAGGAGACCCCGTACTCTTCCAACATCTATTTTGATTCTTTGGACACCCAGAGGTTTATATCTTAATCCTCCCCGGGTTTGGGTTAGTAAGACATGCTGTATGCACTACTAGAGGAAAACCTAGCACTTTCGGTGCTCCAGGAATATTTTTAGCTATTGCTAGAATTGGAATTCTAGGTTGCGTAGTGTGGGCGCATCACATATTTAGAGTAGGATTAGATATAGATACCCGACTGTACTTCACAGCAGCCTCAATAATTATTGCTGTTCCTACAGGAATTAAAGTATTTAGATGAGTTGCTTCTTATAGAGGAAGTTTCTTCTTGGTAAAACCAACTCAAGTATGAGTAATGGGCTTCCTCTTTTTATTCACAGTAGGAGGACTAACAGGCATCGTTCTAGCTAACAGAACCCTAGATTTGCTTTACCACGATACTTACTACGTAGTTGCTCATTTTCACTACGTTCTTAGAATAGGAGCTGTATTTGCAATTATAGTAGGATTAACAAGCTGATGACCCGTATTAGTTGGAGCGAAATGTAATGATATATTATCTCTCACACAATTTTTTACATTATTTTTAGGTGTTAACCTAACCTTCTTTCCTATACATTTTTTAGGTATTCAAGGAATACCACGACGATACAGGGAGTACGCCAGGGGGTATTCCCCTTGACATAGCGTGGCTTCTTTCGGAAGCACTATCAGCCTAATAGCTACCGTACTCATATTCTTCATGTGATGAGAAGCTATAGCTAGAAAACGAAGAGTAGTGTCCTCTTTATGAAAAGGCACTTTTATAGACTTTGTACACAAAAGTCCTTTATCTTTACACACCAACTATGAAACAGTGGCTCATACAGCCTAAACTTCTAGCTTTGAAGGCTAGTAGTCTAATTAACTTAATGCTGTGTTAGTCTAGTAATTAGAGTTAGAATAACAGGGCTGTTATTGAGGATAATCGGTTATATTACCACCGTCTCAAACTTATTTTCAGTATTAGACCTACTTAGGAGAAGTTTACTCTGATTAGCCCTAGGAAGTAGACTATCAGCTTACCTATGCAAGCAGGACTCTAAAAAGTGAATATGGTGAGCTACCATATTAACTTGCAGGTTATGTTTTATAGCTTGGAGATTATTCCTCCTTTATGTTATATTCGAGATGAGGCTGATTCCTATTTTTATAATAATTTTATACTGGGGGGCCCAACCAGAACGATTGTCAGCTAGGGTGTACTTCCTTTTATACACTAGCACCTTTTCTCTCCCTTTTTTGAGACTACTACTTATTTTTAACAAACCATTGTTAAGAACAACCTTAATTGACATTGGGAGAGCGTGAATATTAATCGCTGCCGCTCCCTTCTTAGTTAAGATGCCAACGCTTGGACTACACTTCTGGCTCCCTAAGGCACATGTAGAAGCCAGAACTAGAGGTTCGATAATCTTAGCAGGGCTGTTATTGAAACTAGGAGCCTACGGGCTCTTCCGAGTATTATTTATTATAATAAGATCTTTAAAACTAGTCAGAACCTTAGTGATGTTAACACTACTAAGAAGAGTTATAACTCTGATACAAAGAGATAGTAAAAAACTAATTGCCTATAGAAGAGTGACACATATAACCTTTCTAGCTATTCCCCCGTTTGGGGGAACTAATACTATTCTATTCGCCGTTATTATAATATCCCTAGCTCACGGATGAGCCTCCTCAGGAATATTTATATTAGGGGGGACTATAAGCCACGCTGCTCACTCTCGATCCCTTCATCTTTCGTGAGGACCTTCTAAAATAAACAAACTTTTACTAATAGTAGGAGGACTCCTAATTGCTAACGCCTCTATCCCTCCTGCACCATCTTTCTTCTCTGAAGTTGCAATCGTGCAACTCACCATTAGACTACTACTAAGCTATGCTCTCATTTTTATTGTTATCAGCTTATTAGTATGTTACTATAATGTGCTTCTATTTTTGTACTACTTCCAAGTAAAATGCTATTCAACTACGACAGGGAGAGAAACTAAATCCAATAGAGATATCTCATTATATTTTAATATAATGAGCTTAGTGTCTCTAACTTGATTATCCTTATTATAAACAATAATAAAGTATAAAAGTACACTGTACTTGAAATACAGAAAATAGTTATAAACTAACATCTTAATGCGCGGAACTATAGTCTAATAACGGGGCTACAGGCACCAGCTGACTCACCCCTGAGTGTATCCCGTCTGATAACGAAGGAAAGCTCTTTTTTCTAAAAAGTGTGCCCTGCCTAAAATCAATAGGCATACTGGAGGGTGTAAACCCCCCCAAATAACAACAATTGAGACCTCAAAACCTCCAATACAATAGGTTTTACCCCCTAGTCTCCCCGTAAGTTTGAACTGACTGACCTAATGTTTTTAAGTCATCCTCCCATAAGTTTTTCAAACTGATTGATCTGAGAGGGTTCCTCTCTTAACGTAAGTATAAGATTAAGGCATACAGGCTTTACTCTTTAGCCTGTATGAGTAATGATGTCATTAGTAGTATAAGAGTACAGTATCATATTAAGATACAGGAACAATGGTGACTAGCTAGGGATGTAACCTTATCGGTTAATAGGAGATGATTATTCATCATCTTATATATTATTATGATAGAGCTCATTAATAACAATTAATATCTCTCTAATTAGTTAATCTAATTAACATAGCCAGTATAAAGCAGCTTTATACCTTTAGATCCACACTCTAATATTCTGAAAACTATAAGCTATAGCATTCTATATAACAACACTATTTAATTTATTTTGTCCAATAGTGTTTAGTTTAATGTCCGTTAAAGGGGCAGCATTGAGTATTATGACCTTAACTATGGTTACTATGTTAATAGTAAGGTCATTCGCGTGAGTACAAGGGGTGGTAAGGGGATTATTGGTAAGTAGATTACCAACTCTCTTTTTATTTAGTTGGTTGCTTACTATTGTTAGTTTGAATATCTTTTCTATAGTATGTTATAGTTACCCAGTAACTACTACGTTAATGTTCAATTTAACTGCGGCGATTTCACTGTGGCTTATTAGACTATTAATGTTAGTCAGAAAATATACTAGTATATCAAGGGTACTCCCTTCTAATTCTCCTAGTTATTTAGTACCTTTCTTAAGACTAGTGGAAGTAGTGAGTATAATGATTCGGCCAGTAACATTATGTTTTCGGTTACTTGCTAATATAAGAGCTGGGCATATCTTATTAGCTCTTATCACTAAAATGGATTATGGATGAGTGATGGGGGTTCCCTTTGGTCTATTAGAGTTAATAGTGTGTTTGGTACAAGCCTTTGTATTTGTTATGTTAGTAGTGGTCTACATCGATGAAGCTCTTTCTCATTAATAAGTTGTTTAAAGGGTTGTAGTAATAGGGATTTAGTTTATTAAAATACAGCTCTGAAGAGGCTGAGTCCTATTCCCTTTCTTCCGTGTTACTTATTCTATCCTAGCATGTACTCCTCCGTCTCTGTTTGCTGAGCGAGCGTCTCTGAACCCTCCCATCTCACTTCCAGAGTCTCATGAATCTCAGCAATTTAGTATCTTTTTTGGAGCGAAATCCTTCACCTTGCAAAGGTGGCATTCTCATGAACTGCTGCCCCATTGTATAAGAAAAGAATCTCTTGATTCGAAGCCAAGTGTGTGATACACCAATTTCTTTACCTGAGAGAGGCTATTCTAATAGGCATGGCTCTATGTCCAGCTCCACATAATTCATAGCAAGAACCCGCATACAAACCTGGGGATAAGTTAGAAACAGAAGTAGTATTTAATCGACCCGGAATAGAGTCCAGTTTTAATCCTAGTCTAGGGATTCCTAATGAATGTAGAACATCAGTTCTAGTAATAACTACTCGAATAGTAGTGCTATTTGGAAGTAAGACAGGAGTTTCTAAGGAGTTTAGATACTCCGTATCTTCTACATCTAGAAGATGATCGGTTTCGTTATGGCATTCGCTAGATCAGTTTCATTGATTCCTAATAATCTTTACTCTAGTACTAGGTAATTCTTTGAATGAATCCTGTAAGCATAGTAAATTGAATCTTGGGGCAGCAATGGTGACCAAAATTAGTATAGGTAAGACAGTTCAAAATTGTTCTAGGCCTTCTCTATCTAATATAAGAGACGCACTTGGAGACCTTAAGGTCCCTAATTTTAGGAGAGACACGATAATTAAGACCACACAGATTCATACTATAACTAAGTCGTGAAGACCCTCTAATAAGCTCCTAACAGGAGTTATTAGGTTTTGAAATGAGATTCTTGCTCATAGTGGTATTAACCTCCTCACGTGTATACCCAGAAGAATAAGAATAGCCACACTACGTCTACAAAATGTCAATATCATAGACTAAATTCGACACTAAAATGATGGTTTGAGCTAATAGTAAGTTTTAGGTGTCGTATATGTGATACGGTTAGTATCATTACTCCTAAACATACATGCAGTCCGTGAAACCCTGTTCCAAAGAAGAATACTCTGCCATAGGCACCAGCCGATAGAGTATAGGAGGCTGTGTAGTATTCTAATCCTTGGAGTGCTAAAAAATAAATGCCTAGGAAGATTCTAATTTTTACTCAAGGAGTAAGCTCTCCCCCTAGAAGAGCTTGATGAGCTAAAGTGGCTGTAACGCCACTTATTAATAAGATTAAAGTATTAAGTAAGGGTACTTGAAAGGGAGGAATAATTTCTATTGAAATAAAAGGTCAGGAGATGAACCCCCTTGTAATAGGAGCCACCCTAGCATGGAAAAATCTCCAAAATACCCTAAAAAAGAATCATACTTCTCTAAATAAGAATCAGACGAGCCCTCATTTTAGCCCCTTTATTACCACTCAGGTGTGATGCCCTTGGAATCTCCCCTCTCGGGAGATATCCCGAAATCATGTAAAAGCAGTAATGATCGTTCTCCTTATTGTGAGAATAAAGAGTCCCCTATATAGGGAGGAAAACTTAAACCATAACAATAGCCCTGCTATTGTAGAAAAACTACAAAGCCTTATGATAATCGGGACTCAGGAGTTATCTAATACATGGGATAACTGTCATGCTATTATAATAGTGTAGTATATTAGTACACTAGTTTTGTAAACTAGTAGTTAATCTATTTTCTTGTCTACTTTGCAGTATGAATAAGTTCTAAACTTATGGAGCTATTCCTCCAAAACAAGAGAAGGCTCTTGGTCCTTTCGTACTAGTGAGCCTTTTATAAAAATGATCCATAGAAGCTGAACTGTCTTACAACGTTCTGAACTCAGATCACGTATATATCTATAGGGTGAACAAACCTAGTTAGTTTACTTTGTTTATATGATCCAACATCGAGGTCGGTACTTTGTGTGGTATATCTTCTATTAACAATAGCCGCTGTTATCCCTTGAGTATCTTGTGTATTTTAATAAGTTAGTTAAAGTGTTGGAGGATCTTACCCCAAGAAATGCTTAGATTCGAGGGTCTTATCGTGGTATCATTTTGTGTAGGAGTTTTTACCAAATATTAAGGTTCATAAAGAATTATTTGATTTTATTCGTTATTTACCCCTTCATTCTAGACCACAATAAATGGCCAAGTTATTATGCTACCTTAGAGTATTCTGCTTTTTTACTAGCAAATAGCAGGACGTACCACGTAGGATCGTAGTAATGTTTTTGTTAAACATTTAACGTAGATTGAGTTACAAATGATTTGAGATCTTACTAGTGAATTGATTTTTTTAAAAAGATTTGTTATAGTTTCAACAGGACTGCCTGAGATGATTACAAACAGCTAATTCGGTGTGTAAATTGTCTTTTTAAGATAGCACTGTTACTGCCTAACTACTTGGCACCGTGTCGGTGTGTAAAAGATTTAATTCCTACAATTCTCCTGATGCAAAAGGCACTCCTTTAGGAGTTATGTAAGATCTGCCTGAGCTTAAAAGGAGCATGGGTCCTTTAGTTTAAGTATAACTTAAAATCTTATATTAACAGAACCCCATGTTTGGAACTTAAATCCAATGCACTAATCTGCCATGTTAATATAACAGTAAAAATACTCTGGCTGGAACAAGGGATGTAATCATCCCTCCCCTACTTACTAAAAGAGAAGGGTAACACCTTGAATGAAAGGTATAATAATAGGCACTAATTGCCAGTACTGTAGTGAATAATAATATTCAAACTATCGTGGGACTAAAAAATAAGATTCCATATAGGACATTTACTTTTAATCAGAATATGATAAATGGGGGCAGCCCGGATAGTACTAGTAGAGTTAATGCTGAGGCAGAGGTCTGTCTTATTCCTAACCTTTTGAGGTTGCTTCCTAGTAATAAGAGAAATAGAGTGACTAGTACGTAGGTATACCCTAGTCAATATGTTAGCATCAATTCTAGGTTTAAGCTTCTACTTATCACTATTCACCCGGTGTGAATAAAAGAGGAGAATAGCATAACTAAGCTAATATGTACTAGCATAAAAATTAGAATTCTGCTAATAACTATAGTAACTACGGCTAGTCTAATTAAACTATAGTTAGAGCTAAATTTAGCTAGTGCTAATAAAGGGATAAATTTGTGTAAGGTTCTGAAGAAGACAAATTCTTTCTTTTTTAATTTTAATATAATTGCCACTACCCATAAATGGAATGGTGGGATTCCTATTTTAAATAAAAGCATTAAGAATGCTAATTTAACTTGGATTAAGACTATCCTTACTATTAAAATAGTAAAGTACCCCTGCAGCACTAAATACTTTACTAAGACTTCTTTTCTAATTATAAGAGAGAAAGCTCAAGATAGCAACTCTATTAAAATAATTATTAAAATTACTCTCGTTGTATTTCTTATTGTAAGTATTACTCTTAAATATAGTAATAATACCTGAGTATTAGCCCTATGGCATATCTGCAATATCACTGCACACAAATAATACTACTGTCAAGGAATAGTGTATAAGCACATGTGATTGTCGTTCACAAAGCTAAGCCATGAAAGACACCTTCCAGTACCTTTACCTTGTTGCGACTTACTCTTTACAGAGTCATCGAGCTATTTGTCTCCTTACACTGCAACATCATAAAACCTTAATGGTTTAATATTACCGTCAAATCCGACCTTTTAGAGGAGGTTCCTCTGTAGCACAAGAGCTCCTGTCTATATGATTTATCTCACTTGACTAGCAGGAGGCGTCCCTTACACTTTTTTAAAAGTTAGACAGCGATTTGAAATCTTTAAAGAGAGGTAAATAATGAGGGGTATCATATTAACTCTCAGGCTCCTCTGAGTGAATAAGCTGGCAAATTCTCTTCTGTAAGAATTCCAGAGTATTGAGAAAATCTAGCTAGTCAGGTATCTAATCTGAGTAAATTATTAGATTTAGTAATAATTTATCGGGAATATTTCACTATACCCGTTTAAATATGCGTTAATGTTAACGATACACACTCCAGGTTATAACCGCGACAGCTGGCAACCATTTAGTCGGTCTGCACTATTCTCTATAAGGTTGAATAAGTTGTTTCAGTTCCTCTCGAATCAAACTCCGTGACATCTGAGAATAAAAATTATAAGCGAATGCCTTAGAGCTCCAAACTCAATATTCTGATAAACTAACACTTAGAGTATCTAACTAAGGGGTAACAACCCTTTGTATGCCTCAAATGCGCATACTTTAGGGGCCAAGGTCCTATGTGCTTATACACTATTACGCAATAATACTGTGGGTATTCATTTTCATTCTGCTTTTGCTTTGTGGTTTAGGGGCAGTAGCGTTTGTCACCTTACTAGAACGGAAGTTACTAGGGCTCAGACAGATCCGTTTAGGGCCTAATAAATTAATTTTACTAGGGGTCTTACAACCTGTTTTAGATGGGCTAAAACTTCTTCTAAAAGAAACCCTTCATATATTATTAGCACAAAGCTTTTTATTGGCTATTGGGCCAATAATTGTTTTGTTAATCTTTTTTATCATTCTAGGGCTGCTCTTACCATGAGCAGGCTCTGGGGTACTAATGAATCATTATTCTTTTTTATTACTCTTTGTAGTACTCGGATTAGGCACTTACTCGATTATAGTTATTGGATGGGCATCTACAAGCCCATTCTCTAAAATGGGGAGACTTCGTAGTATACTCCAAAGGCTCTCTTTTGAGGTGGCTTTAGTACTGGTGTTTTTTTTCCCATTATTCTTATTCAGGTCTTTATCAATAAAGAACGAGATAGAAGGAGGGATTGAATTATTCCCGTGAGCATTAACTTGAGTGTTCTTGGTATTAATGGAAAGGAACCGAGCTCCATTTGATTTACTTGAAGGGGAGAGGGAATTAATTAGAGGCTTTAATATTGAAATAAGTAGAACTCTGTTCGTATTCATTTTTTTGAGAGAATACGGTACATTAATAGCATTGGGGGTTTTAACTAGTATTGGACTACAAGGGGGCCTTTCTATGGCTTCTATAAGGGCCGTTGTTATCTCCCTCTTCATTCGAAGATGTTATCCCCGAGTTCGATACGATGTATTGATGAGGATAATATGACAAGCTATTCTTCCTCTATCTTTAGTTATATTATTGTTAACTATGGCAGTATTAGAGAGGGGTGTGTAGCACAGCTGACTTCCAATCAGAAGGACTCGCTCTAATCTAAGGCGTCTCCCTATTCTTGTAAAGAATAAATTCTATAAACTAAGCCTTAAGATAACCCGTCTTATTCTCTTTAAGATCCTAAAACATCAGGTGATTAGCACTAAACTAATCAAGAAAATAAAGAATACTAACTCGAACACAGAGAGCTGACTTCTCAGTCAGTTGAATAATTTAGACAATTCTATGCTATTAATCTCCGGTATAAACTCCATAAAGGACCTAAGAGTCATCCTAAAGATGATAAAATACACTCCGCCAGAATAGCGAGAAGATTGCTCCAAAGATAACACAGAAGTAAGACTAACTAATAATACTAAAAGCCCTCCAACAAATACTAAAACAAAAAGCAATAACACAACCCCTGATAAACTAACAATATTAAAAACAGCCATTATATTAAAAAAAGAGGCGGGAATTAGTAGTAGTCTAACTACGAAAGATCCTCTCTGAGAGACGGCCAGTAACAACAATAATATAACTATTATTTCTCTTAAAACTTATGTTTTAGGTTTAAGGGCGTTTTTACATAAAACTTACCCATATAGCTAAAGCCACTGTGAGTAAAGTTAAAACCGAGACCCCGGTTCTTCCCTTAATTCCTAATCTCAAGATTAAATAAATGGGCTCTAATAACGTCCTGCTGAGTTTAAACGTTATAGCTTTACCTTCTAAGCAGATACTGACTCTTTTTATCAAAATGTCTTGAAGGTAAAACCCAATCTTTACTCTTATAGCTAATGAATAGGTTAAGATTATTACAGATAAGACAATAATCAGAGGATAAATTACAAATCTTCCTAAAAAGAAAGCTATAATCCTTCCACTGTAGAACCTCCCAAATAGAACGGTAGAAGTTCTTAGTACTAATGAGGGAAATACCCTCAATCTCCTTCTAAATATAGGTGTAGTGACTGAGCCCCTGCCTTGAACTAAGTTTACATAAAGTTTTAAACAATAGGCTAATGTTAGTAAAACAACAGAAAATATTAATACTAACGCATAGACGTTAGATGCTAGAGAAATCTGTGCCTTTAAGATTTCTTCCTTAGAGACTATTCCGGACAAGAACCCGATCCCCCTTAATCTTAGGATCCTCACAATAAATCTCAATCTCAGAGTCCCTATAGAAGGAGATCTTAACTCTCGAGAATTCTGTTGAGAGTAAGAGGTGTGTAGAACTACCCCTACTACTAAAAATAAATTTGCTTTAGCTAAAGCATGAGCTACTAAATGAAATAAAGAAATTGCTTTATTACCTAAAAATAGGGCCAATAGTATTAACCCTAATTGACTGAGAGTTGATAAGGCTACCACCTTCTTAAGGTCTCTTTCTATTATAGCCGCTAATCTTGCTATAATAAGAGTCACAGAACCAAATACTAAGATGACACTTACTCCACCTAAAGAGTAAGGTAAAAAGCGTACCAGTAATCAAATGCCTGCTGTCACTAATGTAGAACTATGCACTAAAGCCCTTACAGGAGTAGGAGCTGCTATAGCAGCTGGTAGTCACCCTGAGAATGGCCATTGAGCTCTTTTTGTAAAAGAGAGGAGTAACAACCCCCCTAAAGCAATAGCAGAACCAGTTGACAAAAGACTAAAAGAGGATAAAAGCAACCAGCATCTTAGCGTAAGTATTAATACGGCATCCCCAATTCGATTGGTTAAAAGAGTTAATAACCCTCCCCCAACACTCATCCAATTTTGATAAAAAATAATTAGTAGAAAGGAAGTTACCCCTAATCCCTCTCAACCAACAAATACCCCCAAGACTCTTTCTCTCAATACTAATACTAGTATAGACAGTACAAATAAAGTTAACGAGATAAAAAATAACCCCACTCTTACAGTCCCTAACATATAATACCGTCCCCAAATAAAAACTCTAATAGAGACCAATATCAATAACACAAAGAATAAACTCCTGTCTCTATTAAATAGTCACCGCACACTCAATAGAAGCCTTCTGCTAAGCATATCTAAATTTAGCTCAGAACCTACTAATATGAAGAGCACTACTCCTGAGAATAGGATAGCTCCTCTTACAGTAATAATTAATATTAACAAGAATTTCCAATAGGGTAAAAGCCTATTATGCGATATACACTAACTTATCTCTACTTAGCTTATTAGATAACTTGAAATTATCTCTAGGAGTACCCAAGCTAAACCCATAACTACTAGCTTGATAAAATCATACATAAAAAGTATTTGAGAACTTCCTTCACCAAGAACACTGTCATATTTATGAGGATTCGGGAGTCTACTTGGAGTCGTGATAGTAATTCAAGTTGCCTCGGGCTTCTTACTGGCCTTCTACTACGTAAGAGGAGAAATAGCATGAAACTCTGTAGTGGAGTTATCCCGGGAGGTTAGGAGAGGCTGAATACTACGATTAGTACATGCTAACACCGCCTCCTTCGTATTTATTGTAATGTACACACATTTGTGTCGAGGGCTAGTTCAGGGGTCATTTTACCTTAAAGGGCCCTGATTAAGAGGTTGATTGATCATGGCACTAACTATAGCTAGTGCTTTCCTTGGCTATGTACTGCCTTGAGGCCAAATGTCGTTTTGAGGGGCCACTGTTATTATTAATTTGATCAGAGTGCTACCCACAGGAAAAATTCTAGTCACCTGACTCTGAGGAGGTTTCTATGTGTCTGCATTTACATGCAGATTCTTCTATGCTCTTCACTTTACCCTACCATTTTCTGTGCTACTTATAGCAGGAGTACATTTACTCCTCCTTCACCATTCTGGTAGCTCCACTTTTAGAGGATTAAGAGCTAGTCTAAAGGTCAAATTCAGACACCTCTTCTCGTACAAAGACATAATTAACCTTCTATTAATTTGAAGTATGCTAGCATGGCTTTTATTTAAACCTGACTGATCTGCAGATCCTGTAAACTTCTTAATAGTAGATTTATCCAGATCCCCAATTCATATTCAACCGGAGTGATACTTTTTACACCTTTATGCAGTACTTCGTTCCATCCCCAACAAGGTAGGGGGACTTATCGGATTTGGTTTAGCTTTTGTGCTAATTACAATTCTTGCAGCCAGTTATTCTAAGCAGACTGTCAGACAAAACAGCTCTTACGACCTTATAAGATGAAGATTTCTAGCAGTCAACATTATTCTTATATGACTGGGGAGTCAACCCGTAGAAGCTCCATACGTTGCTATAGGTCAAATTATGACTTTCCTGTACTTTACTTATTTAATTATAACGATAATTATAGACAAAGTACTATATGAATTATTAGTGTAATCATGACTAATAGGATAACCTTTACCCTATTTTACAGATAGGGAAAATTAGTCTACAGTTAATAATACTGACATCAAGAGTGGGTGTAACATTACTAGTAATTTCATTAAAATGAAAAACTCTCTTAATAAGAATCACTTTAATAGAACTGAGCAGGACCTTCGTTTTAGCTATTTTACTAACAAATAGGAGTATCATTAATGTCATTCTTATCATGTTACCCTTCTTCGTAAGAGAAGCGCTGATTATACTAACCGCCTTCTATAGCACCACTCAAACTACAGGATCTGCGCTTAGGTCCTTGATCCTTTACTAAAATAGTAATAACTATCCTAAGAAGAACTTCTACCTTTAGCCTTATTACTATTTTAGTAAGCAGATTATCCGCTACGCTCATCTTTAGATTAAAATAGTAATCTTAACTAGTTTTATGGCGATAGTTAGTATTATTATACTACTCGGAGGGATCCAGGCATGAGCCTCTTATAATTGAAAGTCAGCATGAAACTCTCTAACCGCCTTAGAGTCTGGTTTTGAGAGGTTAAAAATCTCCAATCTGTTTAGCTCTCCCTTCTTTATGATGGCCATTTTATTCGTGCTATTCGATATCGAATTAGTGCTATTAATCCCTAGAATCTTGAATAGTAATTCTCAAATCCTGATTACTATAATATTAATCATTACGCTAATAGCGACTACTTTAATAGTAGAGTGAATTTGATCTGGACTAAAATGAGCAGTTTAAGCTCTTATGGTGTATCTCAACACACCTTCTTTTCACGAAGGAAAAGGTAGAGTATTCAGGAAATAGCAGGACTTCTAATCCTACATAACCCAAGGGTAGCCTGAGAAAGACTATTAAAATAAGTTTGCAGCTTATTCTCTCCTTTCACTATATACTAACTCC